CCCTAGAACTACTCCTTCACTTCCCCCCCTTCCCCCCCAGCACATTTTTATTTATGCTTTAAGGGTATGCATAGTAATGCATCACACTCTCTGCCCCATCAGACAGTTCATGAAATGTAGGATAATCCACATCATACGCTATGCCTCTCCACGAAAAACCCAAACATTATCTCCAAAACGGACCTCATTCGGCCAATATTACCTCCAGGCACATTCTTGTTTCAGGTACCATATAGCCCAAGTGTTCCTACCTACGGCCAAGCCGCAAGCGTTACCCACAGACCCAGGGAATCTCTACTATACACTACTTCCAACCAAGAGAACGAGGAATGTCCCAGTACACCTTTGAATTCCCCTAGTCTACTGAATTCGCCCACCTCCTAGGTACTATTATTCTCCAACAGCCTTCAAGCACTCCCAAGCCAGAGGACATGGTTATCTATTGATCGCGCTTCTCACGAGAACCGAGCTACTCAACGTTATATGTGAATTACGTTATTGCACTGCAGGCGCATACATTTAATAAACTTGCTCTTTTGCGCTATTGGTTGTAACTTCAGGAACATACCTCCACCATTCCTTCCTACTTGCTCTTCACTGATACAAGTGGTCGGTTGAATACTCCTCCCTCTTCTCATCGATTTCGGCATACCGACCTCTTACACTTGTTTTTTTTAGCGTCTCTTCAATAAGCCCCTCAAGTGCAGAGCAGGTGTTATCTTCCTCTTGACATGTCCATCACATGACTACCGCGCATATGAATCCCCTAACACCCAGAATGTCATGGTCTGACGGATAAGGTCGTCGCAAACTTGGCACTGATGCACTTTGACCCCATTCATGGAGGGCGCGCTACCTACCTCTAGACAACAGATAGTGTAATGGTTGCCGGACATACAAATTATTATTTCACTTACTAGGAACTGTCATTTAAACTTGACTTTACGCATCTTTTTTTTTTATCTTGACATTTTTTGTTTTTTTGTTAAAAAATTAAACCATATCTCCCTACATTTTCCAAACATTCATAATCGATCCATTTTAAACTAACATTCCTCTGCTTTTTCTAGTATTCAAAACAACAATTAATCATCATTATTACACCACAATTCACCCTAGAACAAATCAACAAAAGCTAAATTCTCCCTGCCATTCAACCTTACACTCATCAAAAAATCAAACAAAAATATAAATCATAATGAAAAAATTATAAACCAATTATAAACCAAACCCCCTACGTTCTTGTAGCTTATAAAAAGCATGACACTGAAGATGTCAAGATGGATGCCACACACACCCAAGAACAAAAGACTTAGTCCTAACCTTACTGTTAGTTTTTGCTAGGTATATACATGCAAGTATCCGCGCCCCAGTGTAGATGCCCTGGACACCTTCATCAGGTAGATAGGAGCGGGTATCAGGCTCACCATGACTGTAGCCCAAGACGCCTTGCACTTGCCACACCCCCACGGGTATTCAGCAGTAGTTAATATTAAGCAATGAGTGTAAACTTGACTTAGCCATAGCAAATCTAGGGTTGGTAAATCCTGTGCCAGCCACCGCGGTCATACAGGAGACCCAAATTAACTTTATAACGGCGTAAAGAGTGGTCACATGCTATCCAAGTAACTAAGATTAAAAAGCAACTGAGCTGTCACAAGCCCAAGATGCCAATAAGGCCTCCTTATCAAAGAAGATCTTAGAACAACGATTAATTGAACTCCACGAAAGCCAGGGCCCAAACTGGGATTAGATACCCCACTATGCCTGGCCGTAAATCTTGATGCTTACCCCTACTAAAGCATCCGCCCGAGAACTACGAGCACCAACGCTTAAAACTCTAAGGACTTGGCGGTGCCCCAAACCCACCTAGAGGAGCCTGTTCTGTAATCGATGATCCACGATATACCTGACCATTCCTTGCCAAAACAGCCTACATACCGCCGTCTCCAGTTCACCTACTCTGAAAGCCAAACAGTGAGCGCAATAGCCCAACCACGCTAATACGACAGGTCAAGGTATAGCCTATGGAATGGAAGCAATGGGCTACATTTTCTAAGATAGAACATAACGGCAAAGGGGTATGAAATAACCCCTGGAAGGCGGATTTAGCAGTAAAGTGGGACAATCGAGCCCTCTTTAAGCCGGCTCTGGGGCACGTACATACCGCCCGTCACCCTCCTCATAGGCCGCCCCCCCCCCCACTAAATTAATAAGCCACCCAGCCAAAGATGAGGTAAGTCGTAACAAGGTAAGTGTACCGGAAGGTGCACTTAGGATACCGAGACGTAGCTTAAACAAAAGCATTCAGCTTACACCTGAAAAATGTCTGCTCACATCAGATCGTCTCGATGCCAAACTCTAGCCCAATATACATGACCTGGAATAACAAAGCCATTTCATACACCCAACCAAAGCATTTACTAGTCCCAGTATAGGCGATAGAAAAGACACCATTGGAGCGATAGAGACTACGTACCGTAAGGGAAAGATGAAATATTAGTGAAATAACCTAAGCTAAAAACAGCAAAGATCAACCCTTGTACCTTTTGCATCATGGTCTAGCAAGAAAAACCAAGCAAAATGAATTTAAGTTTGCCATCCCGAAACCCAAGCGAGCTACTTACGAGCAGCTACTTTGAGCGAACCCGTCTCTGTGGCAAAAGAGTGGGATGACTTGTCAGTAGAGGTGAAAAGCCAATCGAGCTGGGTGATAGCTGGTTGCCTGTGAAACGAATCTTAGTTCACTCTTAATTCTTCTCCAAGGAAACCTCACAAACCCTAATGAAGCGAATTAAGGGCAATTTAAAGGGGGTACAGCTCCTTTAAAAAAGAATACAATCTCCACGAGCGGATAAGTAATAATCCCCAAACTATACTGTGGGCCCTCAAGCAGCCATCAACAAAGAGTGCGTTAAAGCTCTACTACATAAAAATATAAGAACAATACGACTCCCTCCCCACTAACAGGCTAACCTATATTTAAATAGGAGAATTAATGCTAGAATGAGTAACCTGGGTCCTCCCTCTACGACGCAAGCTTACATCGGCACATTATTAACAAATAACCAATATACGACTAATCAAACAAGCAGAGTATTAAGCACATTGTTAACCCGACAGAGGAGCGTCCATTAAGAAAGATTAAAACCTGCAAAAGGAACTCGGCAAACCCGTCAAGGCCCGACTGTTTACCAAAAACATAGCCTTCAGCAAACCACAAACAAGTATTGAAGGTGATGCCTGCCCGGTGACTCACGTTCAACGGCCGCGGTATCCTAACCGTGCAAAGGTAGCGCAATCAATTGTCCCATAAATCGAGACTAGTATGAATGGCTAAACGAGGTCTTAACTGTCTCTTGCAGGCAATCGGTGAAATTGATCTCCCTGTACAAAAGCAGGGATGAACACATAAGACGAGAAGACCCTGTGGAACTTTAAAACCAGCAACCACCTTAAAACACATATCCACCCACCGGGTTTACTGACACATAAGACGTTGGTCTGCGTTTTTCGGTTGGGGCGACCTTGGAGTAAAACAAAACCTCCAAAAACTAGACCACACCTCTAGACTGAGAGCAACCCCTCAACGTGCTAATAGCAACCAGACCCAATATAATTGATCAATGGACCAAGCTACCCCAGGGATAACAGCGCAATCTCCTCCGAGAGTCCGTATCGACGAGGAGGTTTACGACCTCGATGTTGGATCAGGACATCCTAGTGGTGCAGCCGCTACTAAGGGTTCGTTTGTTCAACGATTAATAGTCCTACGTGATCTGAGTTCAGACCGGAGTAATCCAGGTCGGTTTCTATCTATGATGAACTCTTCCCAGTACGAAAGGATAGGAAAAGTGAGGCCAATACCACAAGCAAGCCTTCGCCTTAAGTAATGAAATCAACTAAATTACAAAAGGCTATCACACCACACCACGTCCAAGAAAAGGACCAGCTAGCGTGGCAGAGCTCGGAAAATGCAAAAGGCTTAAGTCCTTTAACTCAGAGGTTCAAATCCTCTCCCTAGCTTAACATAACAGCCCATGACCAACCACCCTATACTAATTAACCTTATAATAGCCCTCTCCTACGCCCTCCCCATCCTAATCGCAGTAGCCTTCCTTACGCTAGTAGAGCGCAAAATTTTAAGCTACATACAAAACCGAAAAGGCCCAAATATTGTAGGCCCATCTGGTCTCCTACAACCTCTAGCAGACGGAGTGAAGCTATTCATCAAAGAACCTATCCGACCCTCAACCTCATCACCAATCCTATTTATTACAACTCCTATATTAGCCCTACTCCTAGCAATCTCCATCTGAACTCCACTGCCCCTTCCCTTTTCACTGGCAGACCTCAACCTAGGCCTATTATTCCTACTGGCCATATCAAGTCTAGCAGTATACTCTATCCTATGGTCTGGTTGGGCCTCCAACTCAAAATACGCTTTAATTGGTGCGTTACGGGCAGTAGCCCAAACAATCTCATATGAAGTGACCTTAGCAATCATTCTCCTCTCCGTAGTTCTTCTAAGCGGTAACTACACACTTAACACCCTCGCAGTAACCCAAGAACCACTGTACCTTATTTTCTCCTGCTGACCACTTGCCATAATGTGATATGTCTCAACACTAGCCGAAACTAACCGTGCTCCATTTGATTTGACAGAAGGAGAATCAGAGCTAGTATCTGGGTTTAATGTAGAATATGCGGCAGGCCCCTTTGCCCTATTCTTCTTAGCCGAATATGCTAACATTATACTTATAAACACTATCACTACCATTCTATTCTTCAACCCAAGCCTACTTAACCTCCCTCAAGAGCTATTCCCCGTAGTATTGGCCACAAAAGTTCTACTACTATCTGCCGGATTCTTGTGAATCCGTGCCTCCTACCCACGATTCCGGTACGACCAACTAATGCATTTACTATGAAAAAACTTCCTACCCCTTACACTCGCCCTATGTCTATGACATATCAGCATACCAATCTGCTATGCGGGATTACCACCCTACCTAAGATATCCGGAAATGTGCCTGAATACTAAGGGTCACTATGATAAAGTGAACATAGAGGTATACCAGTCCTCTCATTTCCTACAAATTAGAAAAGCAGGAGTCGAACCTACACTGGAGAAATCAAAATCCTCCATACTTCCCTTATATTACTTTCTAGCAAGGTCAGCTAAACAAGCTATCGGGCCCATACCCCGAAAATGATGGTTCAACCCCTTCCCCTGCTAATGAACCCCCAAGCAAAACTTATCTTTATAATCAGCCTATTACTAGGAACCACCATCACAATCTCAAGCAACCACTGAATCATAGCCTGAGCCGGCCTAGAAATCAACACACTCGCTATTCTGCCACTAATCTCAAAATCCCACCACCCACGATCTATTGAAGCAGCCACTAAGTACTTCCTTACCCAGTCAGCCGCCTCGGCCCTGGTCCTATTCTCCAGCATGACCAACGCATGACACACCGGACAATGGGACATCACCCAGCTATCCCACCCCACATCCAGCTTAATCCTAACCTCCGCAATTGCAATAAAACTAGGCCTAGTCCCATTCCACTTCTGATTCCCAGAAGTACTACAAGGCTCCCCACTCTCCACCGGCCTCCTCTTATCAACCATCATAAAACTCCCACCAATCACCCTCCTGTACATAACCTCCCCCTCACTTAACCCTACACTCCTAACTACTCTGGCTATCCTCTCAGCAGCCATTGGTGGATGAATGGGCCTTAACCAAACACAAATCCGAAAAATCCTGGCCTTTTCCTCTATCTCCCACCTAGGATGAATAGCGATCATCATCATTTACAACCCCAAACTCACTCTCCTTAACTTCTACCTATATACCATAATAACCGCAACTGTATTCCTAGCCCTAAATTCAATTAAAGTACTTAAACTATCCACCCTAATAACTGCATGGACTAAAGTGCCATCACTAAATGCAATACTACTATTGACCCTCCTTTCTTTAGCAGGTCTCCCTCCCTTAACAGGATTCTTACCCAAATGACTCATCATCCAAGAACTAACCAAACAAGAAATAATCCCCGCAGCCACACTTATATCTCTTCTCTCACTACTAAGCTTATACTTCTACCTTCGCCTTGCATACTGCACAACAATTACACTCCCACCACACACCACAAACCACATGAAGCAATGACGCACTAACAAATCAACCAACATCCTAGTAGCCATCTTGGCCACGATATCCATTACTCTCCTCCCTATCTCCCCCTTAATTATTGTCACCATATAAGGAACTTAGGATAATTTAAACCGAAGGCCTTCAAAGCCTTAAACAAGAGTTAAACCCTCTTAGTTTCTGCTAAAGTCCGCAGGATATTACCCTGCATCCCCTGAATGCAACCCAGGTACTTTAATTAAGCTAGGACCTCCAAATTTACTAGGCAGATGGGCTTCGATCCCATGACTCTATAGTTAACAGCTATATGCCCTAACCAACAGGCCTCTGCCTAAGACTCCGGCGCACAGTCAATGCACATCAATGAGCTTGCAACTCACCATGAACTTCACTACAGAGCCGATAAGAAGAGGAATTTAACCTCTGTAAAAAGGACTACAGCCTAACGCTTATACACTCAGCCATCTTACCTGTGACATTCATTAACCGATGATTATTCTCAACCAACCACAAAGATATCGGAACCCTATATCTAATTTTCGGCGCGTGGGCCGGAATAGTAGGTACCGCCCTGAGCCTCCTTATCCGAGCAGAACTAGGCCAACCCGGAGCTCTCCTAGGAGACGACCAAGTCTACAACGTAGTCGTCACAGCTCATGCTTTCGTAATAATCTTCTTCATAGTCATACCCATCATAATCGGAGGATTCGGAAACTGACTAGTCCCACTAATAATCGGAGCCCCAGACATAGCATTCCCACGAATAAATAATATAAGCTTCTGATTACTCCCCCCATCCTTCCTACTATTATTAGCATCTTCTACAGTTGAAGCAGGAGTAGGAACAGGATGAACAGTGTACCCCCCACTAGCCGGAAATCTAGCCCATGCTGGTGCCTCAGTTGACCTAGCAATCTTCTCCCTTCACCTAGCTGGTATTTCCTCAATCCTTGGGGCAATTAACTTCATTACAACAGCAATCAACATAAAACCTCCTGCCCTATCACAATACCAAACCCCCCTATTCGTTTGATCCGTACTTATCACCGCAGTGCTACTCCTCCTCTCCCTGCCCGTCCTCGCTGCAGGGATTACAATGCTTCTTACAGACCGTAACCTCAACACCACCTTCTTCGATCCTGCAGGAGGAGGAGACCCAGTACTGTACCAACACCTTTTCTGATTCTTCGGACATCCAGAAGTATATATCTTAATCCTACCAGGATTTGGAATCATCTCTCATGTCGTAACCTACTACTCAGGTAAAAAAGAACCATTCGGCTACATAGGAATAGTATGAGCCATACTATCCATCGGATTCCTAGGATTTATCGTATGGGCCCACCACATATTCACAGTAGGAATAGACGTTGATACCCGAGCATACTTCACATCTGCTACTATAATTATCGCTATCCCAACAGGCATTAAAGTATTCAGCTGACTAGCCACACTCCACGGAGGCACAATCAAATGAGATCCACCAATACTATGAGCCCTAGGATTTATCTTCCTATTCACAATCGGAGGTTTAACAGGAATCGTCCTAGCAAATTCTTCTCTAGACATCGCCCTACACGATACCTACTATGTAGTAGCCCACTTCCACTACGTCTTATCAATAGGAGCAGTATTCGCAATCCTAGCAGGATTCACCCACTGATTCCCCCTATTCACCGGATACACCCTCCACTCAACATGAGCTAAAATCCACTTCGGCGTAATATTCGTTGGAGTAAACCTAACTTTCTTCCCTCAGCACTTCCTAGGTCTAGCCGGTATACCACGCCGATACTCAGACTACCCTGATGCCTACACCCTATGAAACGCCATCTCCTCTGTAGGATCGCTCATCTCTTTAACAGCCGTAATCATGTTAGTCTTCATCATCTGAGAAGCCTTCGCATCAAAACGCAAAGTACTACAACCAGAACTAACAAGCACCAACGTCGAATGAATCTACGGCTGCCCGCCTCCATTCCACACCTTCGAGGAACCAGCCTTTGTCCAAGTCCAAGAAAGGAAGGAGTCGAACCCCCATATGTTGGTTTCAAGCCAACCGCATAAACCACTTATGCTTCTTTCTCATAGAGACGTTAGTAAAACAATTACATAGCCTTGTCAAGACTAAATTGCAGATGAAACCACTGCACGTCTCTCCCAAAAAATGGCCAACCACGCACAACTCAACTTCCAAGACGCCTCCTCCCCCATTATAGAAGAACTAATAGGCTTCCACGATCACGCTCTAATGGTCGCATTAGCAATCTGCAGCTTAGTACTTTACCTGCTAACTCACATACTTACAGAAAAACTCTCATCCCATACCGTAGATGCACAAGAAATCGAACTCGTGTGAACAATCCTACCAGCCATAGTACTAGTCACACTTGCCCTCCCATCCCTCCGAATTCTTTACATAATAGACGAAATCAACGAACCGGACCTAACCCTAAAAGCCATCGGACATCAATGGTACTGAACATACGAATATACTGACCTTAAAGAACTTACATTCGACTCTTACATAATCCCAACATCAGACCTCCCACTAGGACACTTCCGACTGCTAGAAGTAGACCACCGAGTAGTAGTTCCAATAAGCTCCACAATTCGAGTAATCGTCACTGCAGACGATGTACTCCATTCCTGAGCTGTTCCAAGCCTAGGTGTAAAAACTGACGCAATCCCCGGCCGCCTCAATCAAACCTCCTTCCTAGCCTCACGACCCGGAGTATTCTACGGACAATGCTCCGAAATTTGCGGAGCCAACCACAGCTTTATGCCTATCGTAGTAGAATCCACTCCTCTAGCCAACTTCGAAAATTGATCCTCTCTGATAACCTCCTAACCATTAAGAAGCTATGAATCAGCATTAGCCTTTTAAGCTAAAGAAAGAGGATCTACCTCCTCCTTAATGGTATGCCTCAACTAAACCCAGCACCATGATTTTTTATCATGATCATTTCATGACTAACCTTCTCCCTCATTATCCAACCTAAAATCCTCTCATTTGTATCAATAAACCCTCCATCCAACAAACCTCCAGTTGCTCCAAGCACTACTCCCTGAACCTGACCATGAACCTAAGCTTCTTTGATCAATTCTCAAGCCCATCCTTCCTGGGAATCCCACTAATCCTTATTTCAATAACATTCCCCGCCCTACTAATCCCTTCCCTAGACAACCGATGAATTACCAACCGACTTTCAACTCTACAACTGTGATTCATCAACCTAGTTACAAAACAACTAATAATACCCCTAGACAAAAAAGGACACAAATGAGCACTAATCCTAACATCCCTAATAATCTTCCTCCTGCTAATCAACCTTTTAGGTTTACTACCATATACATTCACCCCAACCACACAACTATCCATAAATCTAGCCCTAGCCTTCCCATTATGACTCGCTACCCTACTAACAGGTCTACGAAACCAACCCTCCGCCTCATTAGCCCATCTACTCCCAGAAGGTACCCCAACCCCATTAATCCCAGCCTTAATCCTAATCGAAACAACAAGCCTACTAATCCGTCCACTAGCCCTAGGAGTACGCCTGACAGCTAACCTCACAGCAGGACACCTACTTATTCAACTCATCTCCACAGCCACAGTAGCCCTTTTCTCAACAATACCAGCAGTTTCACTCCTAACACTACTGGTCCTCCTGCTATTAACTATCCTAGAAGTAGCAGTAGCAATAATCCAAGCCTACGTATTCGTACTACTACTAAGCCTCTACCTACAAGAAAACATCTAACATTAACAATGGCACACCAAGCACACTCTTATCACATAGTAGACCCCAGCCCATGACCTATCCTAGGAGCCGCCTCCGCCCTCCTAACTACCTCAGGATTAACAATATGATTTCACCACAACTCCCCTCAACTCCTCATCCTAGGCCTAGTCTCTACTTTACTAGTTATATTCCAATGATGACGTGACATCATTCGAGAAAGCACGTTCCAGGGACACCACACCCCCACCGTACAAAAAGGACTACGCTACGGAATAGCATTATTTATCACATCCGAAGCCTTCTTCTTCCTAGGATTCTTCTGAGCCTTCTTCCATTCAAGCCTTGCCCCNACCCCAGAACTAGGAGGACAATGACCACCCGTAGGAATTAAGCCCCTAAACCCAATAGAAGTACCACTTCTAAACACCGCCATCCTTCTAGCCTCAGGAGTTACCGTAACATGAGCCCACCACAGCATCACAGAAGCTAACCGAAAACAAGCTATCCATGCCCTAACCCTAACTGTACTCCTAGGGTTCTACTTCACCGCACTACAGGCTATAGAATACTACGAGGCACCATTCTCCATCGCAGACGGAGTCTACGGTTCTACCTTCTTCGTCGCTACTGGATTCCACGGACTACACGTAATTATCGGCTCAACATTCCTACTAGTATGCCTACTACGCCTAATCAAATACCATTTCACATCAAATCACCATTTTGGATTTGAAGCAGCCGCCTGATACTGACATTTCGTAGACGTCGTATGACTATTCCTCTACATCTCTATCTACTGATGAGGATCTTACTCTTCTAGTATAATTATTACAATCGACTTCCAATCCTTAAAATCTGGTTTAAACCCAGAGAAGAGTAATAAACATAATCCTATTCATACTAACTATATCACTTGCCCTAAGCATCCTACTAACTGCGCTAAACTTCTGACTAGCCCAAACCAACCCAGACCCAGAAAAACTATCCCCATACGAATGTGGATTTGACCCACTGGGATCTGCCCGACTCCCATTCTCAATTCGATTCTTCCTAGTAGCCATTCTATTCCTCCTATTCGACCTAGAGATCGCCCTACTACTCCCACTCCCATGGGCAACCCAACTAGAATCCCCCACCACCACCCTAGCTTGAGCCTCCCTTCTACTATTACTACTAACACTAGGACTAATCTACGAGTGAATTCAAGGCGGATTAGAATGAGCAGAATAACAGAAAGTTAGTCTAACCAAGACGGTTGATTTCGACTCAACAAATTATAGCTCACACCCTATAACTTTCTTCATGTCCTACCTCCACCTCAGCTTTTACTCAGCCTTCACTCTAAGCAGTCTAGGCCTAGCCTTCCACCGAACCCACCTAATCTCAGCCTTACTCTGCCTAGAAAGCATAATACTATCCATATACGTGGCACTCGCCATATGACCCATCCAAATACAAACCCCAGCCTCCACCATCCTACCAATCATTATACTGACATTCTCCGCCTGCGAAGCAGGAACAGGCCTAGCCCTACTAGTAGCCTCCACCCGAACCCACGGCTCCGACCACCTACACAACTTCAACCTTCTACAATGCTAAAAATTATCATCCCAACTGCAACACTCCTGCCCCTAGTATTCATGTCTCCACTCAAACACCTATGAACCAATATTACTCTACACAGCCTACTTATCGCTACCATCAGCCTACAACTACTAACACCAACGTACTACCCAAGTAAAGGCCTAACCCCATGAACATCTGTCGACCAAATCTCCTCTCCACTTCTAGTTCTATCGTGCTGACTTCTTCCCCTCATAATCATAGCAAGCCAAAACCACCTAGAACAAGAACCCACTATCCGCAAACGAATCTTCGCCACAACAGTAGTTTCAGCCCAACTATTCATCCTCTTAGCTTTCTCTGCCTCCGAACTAATACTCTTCTATATCGCATTTGAAGCAACCCTACTCCCAACCCTCATCCTGATTACACGATGAGGTAACCAACCAGAACGACTAAACGCCGGCATTTACCTATTATTCTACACACTAGCCAGCTCATTGCCCCTACTAATCGCCATCCTACACCTACAAAATCAAATTGGCACTCTCTACCTCCCAATACTAAAACTATCACACCCCACACTAAACTCCTCTTGATCCGGCCTCATCGCTAGCCTAGCACTCCTCCTAGCATTCATAGTTAAAGCCCCACTGTACGGCCTCCACCTATGACTGCCCAAAGCCCACGTAGAAGCCCCCATTGCTGGATCCATACTACTAGCCGCCCTACTTCTAAAACTAGGAGGATACGGCATTATACGAATCACTATTCTAGTAAACCCAACATCAAACAACCTTCACTACCCATTCATTACCCTAGCCCTATGAGGGGCCCTAATGACTAGCGCCATCTGCCTACGACAAATTGACTTGAAATCCCTAATTGCCTACTCATCTGTCAGCCATATAGGATTAGTCGTGGCCGCAACCATAATCCAAACCCAATGAGCCTTCTCAGGAGCAATAATCCTAATAATTTCACACGGCTTAACCTCCTCCATACTATTCTGCCTAGCCAACACTAACTACGAACGAACTCATAGCCGAATCCTCCTACTCACACGAGGACTCCAACCTCTACTACCCCTAATAGCCACCTGATGACTACTAGCCAATCTAACAAACATAGCCCTACCCCCAACAACAAATCTTATAGCAGAACTAACCATTGTCATCGCACTATTCAACTGATCCTCCTTCACAATCGTCCTAACAGGGGCAGCAATCCTACTTACCGCCTCATACACTCTATACATGCTAATAATAACACAACGAGGCACACTCCCATCCCATATTACCTCAATCCAAAACTCCTCAACCCGAGAGCATCTCCTTATAGCTCTCCACATAATCCCAATGATACTCCTAATCCTCAAACCCGAACTAATCTCCGGTATCCCCATATGCAAGTATAGTTTTAATCAAAACATTAGACTGTGATCCTAAAGATAGAAGTTAAATTCTTCTTACCTGCCGAGGGGAGGTCAAACCAACGAGAACTGCTAACTCTCGAATCTGAGCATAAAACCTCAGTCCCCTTACTTTCAAAGGATAATAGTAATCCAATGGTCTTAGGAACCACTCATCTTGGTGCAAATCCAAGTGAAAGTAATGGACCTATCACTAGTCCTAAACACATTCATACTCCTAACCCTAATAACCCTATCCACCCCCATCCTATTTCCACTCCTATCCCCCAGCCTTNAAAACACCCCCGACACCATTACAAATACAGTTAAAGCTTCTTTCCTAATTAGCCTGATCCCAATAACAATTCACATCTATTCAGGAACAGAAAGCCTAACTTCCCTATGAGAATGAAAATTCATCATAAACTTTAAAATCCCTATTAGCCTAAAAATAGATTTCTACACACTCACATTCTTCCCAATTGCACTGTTTGTCTCATGATCAATTCTGCAATTCGCAACATGATACATAGCCTCAGACCCCTATATCACAAAATTCTTCACCTACCTACTATTCTTCCTAATAGCAATGTTAATTCTAATCATTGCCAATAACCTCTTCGTCCTGTTCATCGGGTGAGAAGGAGTCGGAATCATATCCTTCCTACTAATCAGCTGATGGCATGGTCGAGCAGAAGCTAACACCGCCGCCCTACAAGCCGTACTATACAACCGAGTCGGAGATGTAGGACTTATCCTCTGTATAGCATGACTAGCCTCCACAATAAACACCTGAGAAATCCAACAACTCCCCTCCCCATCACAAACCCCAACCATCCCACTACTAGGGCTAATCCTAGCTGCAACTGGTAAATCCGCCCAATTCGGCCTACACCCATGACTCCCAGCCGCCATAGAAGGACCTACTCCCGTATCCGCCCTACTTCACTCTAGCACAATAGTAGTAGCCGGAATCTTCCTACTCATCCGAACCCATCCTCTATTCAGCAATAACCAAACCGCCCTAACCCTTTGCCTATGTCTAGGAGCCCTATCCACCCTATTTGCAGCTACATGCGCCCTCACCCAAAACGATATTNAAAAAATTATTGCCTTCTCCACCTCAAGCCAACTAGGACTAATAATAGTTACAATCGGACTAAACCTTCCAGAACTAGCCTTCTTTCACATCTCAACCCACGCCTTCTTCAAAGCTATACTTTTCCTATGTTCGGGATCTATCATCCACAACCTAAATGGTGAACAAGACATTCGAAAAATAGGAGGACTCCAAAAAATAATACCCACAACCACCTCATGCCTCACTATCGGTAACCTAGCCCTAATAGGAACACCATTCCTAGCAGGATTCTACTCAAAAGACCAAATCATCGAAAGCCTAAGCACATCCTACTTAAATACCTGAGCCCTACTACTAACCCTACTAGCCACATCATTTACTGCAGTATATACAATCCGTATAACCGTACTAGTACAGACCGGCTTCGTTCGAATTCCTTCCCTAACCCCTATAAATGAAAACAACCCCGCAGTAACCTCCCCCATTACCCGACTTGCATTAGGAAGCATTTTAATAGGCTTCCTCATCACCTCATACATCATCCCAACAAAAACCCCTACAATGACTATACCCCCATCCATCAAAATAACAGCCCTAACAGTAACCGCCCTAGGAATCGCCTTAGCCTTAGAAATATCAAAAATAACCCAAACCCTTATCCTAACAAAACAAAACTCCTTCTCAAACTTCTCTACATCCCTAGGGTACTTCAACCCCCTAACTCACCGCCTAAGCATATCCAACCTTCTCAGCGGAGGACAAAACATTGCCTCCCACCTAATCGACCTATCCTGATACAAAATTATAGGACCAGAAGGACTAGCCAACCTACAACTAATAGCAACCAAAACTGCCACTTCCTTCCACTCAGGCATAATCAAATCATACTTAGGAGCATTCGCCCTATCCATCATCATCATCCTCATATCTATATACAGAATCAACTAATGGCCCTCAATCTTCGTAAAAATCACCAAATCCTAAAAATCATCAACAACGCCCTAATTGACCTCCCAACACCACCCAATATTTCAACATGATGAAATTTCGGGTCACTACTGGGCATCTGCCTAATCTCACAAATTGTTACCGGTCTTCTGTTATCCATACATTACACAGCAGACACCAACCTAGCTTTCTCCTCTGTAGCCCACATATGCCGCGACGTCCAATTCGGCTGACTCATCCGTAATCTACACGCAAACGGAGCTTCCTTCTTCTTCATCTGCATCTACCTACATATCGGCCGAGGAATCTACTACGGATCATACCTAAACAAAGAAACCTGAAACATCGGAGTTATCCTACTCCTCACCCTTATAGCAACCGCCTTCGTAGGATACGTACTACCATGAGGACAAATATCATTCTGAGGTGCTACAGTAATTACAAACCTATTCTCAGCAATCCCTTACATCGGACAAACACTAGTAGAATGAGCCTGAGGAGGGTTCTCCGTCGACAACCCAACACTAACCCGATTCTTCGCTCTTCACTTCCTACTCCCATTCGTCATCGTAGGCCTCACAATAGTGCACCTCACCTTCCTCCATGACACAGGATCAAACAACCCAACAGGGGTCCCCTCAGACTGCGACAAAATCCCATTCCACCCATACTACACTGTAAAAGACATCCTAGGATTCGCACTAATAATCGCACTACTCGCCTCTCTAGCTCTATTCTCCCCTAACCTACTAGGAGACCCAGAAAACTTTACACCAGCTAATCCCCTAGTAACCCCACCACACATCAAACCCGAATGATACTTCCTATTCGCCTACGCCATCCTACGATCCATTCCAAACAAACTAGGAGGCGTACTAGCCCTAGCTGCCTCAATCCTAGTACTATTCCTAATACCACTACTCCATACATCAAAACTACGATCAATAACCTTCCGTCCTATCTCCCAAATTCTATTCTGAGCCCTAGTTGCAAACGTCCTCATCCTAACATGAGTGGGAAGCCAACCAGTAGAACACCCATTCATCATTATCGGACAACTAGCCTCCCTCTCCTACTTCACTATCATTCTAGTCCTATTTCCCCTCGCGGCCGCGCTGGAAAATAAAATACTAAAGCTCTAAATAACTCTAATAGTTTATAAAAACATTGGTCTTGTAAGCCAAAGATTGAAGACTAAACCCCTTCTTAGAGTTAAACACACTACACCTATTCAGGAAGAAAGGACTCAAACCTTCATCACCAACTCCCAAAGCTGGCATTTTAAGCTAAACTACTTCCTGGCCCCCCCCCCCTAAACAGCCCGAATCGCCCCTCGAGATAACCCACGCACAAGTTCTAAAACCACAAACAAAGTCAACAACAACCCCCACCCACCAATTAAAAGCAACCCAACCCCATCTGAGTAAAGAACAGCCACCCCACTAAAATCCGATCGAACCGACAACAACCCCCCACTATTAACCGTACCCNCCTCCACTAACAAATCTACCACACCNCCCACAACAAGCCCTACTAATACAACCAACCCCATTCCAAAACCATAACCAATAACCCCCCAGCTCGCCCAAGACTCTGGATACGGATCTGCCGCCAATGAAACCGAATAAACAAACACTACCAACATACCCCCCAAGTAAACTATCACAAGCACCAAAGACACGAAAGAAACCCCCAAACTTACCAACCAACCACATCCAGCAACAGCCGCTACTACCAGCCCTAGCACCCCATAATAAGGAGACGGGTTGGACGCAACTGCCAGACCTCCCAAAGCGAAACACACCCCTAAAAATAAAACAAATTCTATCATAAATTCCTGCTCGGCCTCTCTCCGAGATCTATGGTCTGAAAAACCATTGTTACAAAATTTAACTACAAGAAC